GAAGACAGGACTCGAAGAATCGAAGAATTACAGATGAATGTACAAAAAGAACTCAATTGTGTAAACCGAAAACTCAACATTGCTATTAGAAGAATTTCAAATCCTTATGGGCACCCCAATATTCTTGCAGAATTTATAGCCGGACAATTAAAGAATAGAGTTTCATTTCGCAAAGCAATGAAAAAAGCTATTGAATTAACTGAACAGGCAGGTACAAAAGGAATTCAAGTACAAATTGCAGGGCGTATCGACGGAAAAGAAATTGCACGTGTTGAATGGATCAGAGAAGGTAGGGTTCCTCTACAAACCATTCGAGCTAAAATTGATTATTGTGCCTACGCAGTTCGAACTATCTATGGGGTATTAGGCATCAAAATTTGGATATTTGTAGACGAGGAATAATAAGAACTTACTTTACTTGTATTTAGTTCTATCTGGTGATAAAACAAAAAAAGGCAAACTCTTTCATTCCTTTTCTGTTAAATAAAAAAAAAAAATGAACAATTCTATAAGGTTGAATAAAAATTCGATTAATCGTTTGATATAATTGCTATGCTTAGTGTGTGACTCGTTGGTTTTTTTAGGATTATAGGATTCAACAAAATCGACCGGCCCGTAGTACGAACTGATAACTATAGAACTAATAATCAACTCATCGCTTCGCATTATCTGGATATAAGGAACCAGTCAAGATATGATATATGAGTCATATCATTGTAGCAACTGAAATCTTTTTTGCATAAACACAAAAGAAAAACCAATCTGATTATGAGTTGTAAAGCAATAAAAGTATACAGATAAATGGAAGGGTGAGAGAAAGATAGGAAAAGAAATATCAATGATATATAATTCCAATATGTAAGGTCTATGAGTCATCTCATATAAAGGGAATGTAATAAAGCATCAATACTGATTGATCCATAATTAGACAAATCGGTGCATAGAAGAAAAAATCAAGAGCCCTGAGCCAATAAAGACTGAGAAGGTTGACTCAAGAAAAAAATTTCATTCATTAATAAATTTCATTTAAGGGCTCCGTTGTAGAATTCAGACCTAACCATTAATCGAGAAGTGGTGGGGACGACAGAACCTGTGAATGCATAAGATTCTATTGAAAACGAATCCTAATGATTCATTGGGTAGGATGGCGGAACGAACCAGAAACCTATTCATTTATTCTGAGAGGTCATGTCATAGACTAATCTTACAATTGAATGTTGAAAGAGTAAATATTCGCCCGCGAATTTTTTTTTATTTCTAAATTTTACTAAATTTTAGTCGATTCGATATGATAATACAAAGGAAAAAGAAAATAAAGATTCATTATAACGTTATATAAAAACGACATTATCTATAAATAGAAGACGTGTTTAATTATATATTAAAACACAAAAAATTTATAATAGATATAGATTAGATAAAATTTAAAAGAATACCACGATTCCGTATATTATTCACCGTGTATATTATTTTTTAATTGTTTAATTCGCGAGGAGCTGGATGAGAAGAAACTCTCATGTCCAGTTCTGTAGTAGAGATGGATGGAATTGATAAACAACCATCAACTATAACCCCAAAAGAACCAGATTCCGTAAACAACATAGAGGAAGAATGAAAGGAATATCTTATCGAGGCAATCGTATTTGCTTCGGTAGATATGCTCTTCAAGCGCTTGAACCCGCTTGGATCACATCTAGACAAATAGAAGCAGGGCGGCGAGCAATGACACGAAACGCACGCCGCGGTGGAAAAATATGGGTACGCATATTTCCAGACAAACCCGTTACAGTAAGACCTACAGAAACACGTATGGGTTCGGGTAAAGGATCTCCCGAATATTGGGTAGCTGTTGTTAAACCCGGTAGAATACTTTATGAAATGAGCGGAGTAGCAGAAAATATAGCCAGAAGGGCAATTTCAATAGCGGCATCCAAAATGCCTATACGAACTCAATTCATTCTTTCGGGATAGGGATGTAGAAACAAAGGAAAGGGGTCTTTTGTATGAAAAAAAAAAAAAATTGCAGGTTTTTTGTTTTGAAAAAATAATATTTCTTTTTTTTTTATTTAGACCCTTGCATTGAAAACAAAAAAAATCGATAAAAAAACGATATGATTCAACCTCAAACCCATTTGAATGTAGCGGATAACAGCGGAGCCCGAGAATTGATGTGTATTCGAATCATAGGAGCTAGTAATCGACGATATGCTCATATTGGTGACGTTATTGTTGCTGTAATCAAGGAAGCCGTACCAAATACACCTCTAGAAAGATCAGAAGTAATCCGAGCTGTAATTGTACGTACTTGTAAAGAACTCAAACGCGACAACGGTATGATAATACGATATGATGACAATGCTGCAGTTGTTATTGATCAAGAAGGAAATCCTAAAGGAACCCGAATTTTTGGCGCGATCGCCCGGGAATTAAGACAGTTAAATTTCACTAAAATAGTTTCATTAGCACCCGAAGTATTATAAGGGAAGGCCGTAATATAGTTATAGTATTTGGTATTTGAATGAAACCGATTAATTAGTAGATTTTTTATATATCACGTATATACCTTTAATAATTCAGAAATAAAGATAAATAAAAAAAGAAAAAGAGCATGTTGATTATATCAAAATTTGGGGGCAACAAAAATCTTAGTTTATCATGAGTAAAGACACTATTGCTGACATAATAACCGCTATACGAAATGCTGACATGAATAAAAAAAGAACAGTTCGAATACCATCTACTAACATCACTGAAAATATTGTTAAAATCCTTTTACAAGAAGGTTTTATTGAAAACGTGAGAAAACATCAGGAAAGCAATAAATATTTTTTGGTTTTAACACTACGACATAGAAGAAATAGAAAAGGATCGTATAGAACTGTTTTAAATTTAAAACGGATCAGTCGACCCGGTTTACGAATATATTCTAACTATCAAAAAATTCCTAGAATTTTAGGCGGAATGGGGATTGTAATTCTTTCTACTTCTCGAGGTATAATGACAGACCGAAGGGCTCGAATAGAAGGAATCGGCGGAGAAATTTTGTGTTATATATGGTAATCTTTCTGATAGACGAATTATACGCAGAACTTTCATATTTGTGAAAAAGAGAAAGGACAACTTTATAATATTACCCCTCTTACATTAGTTGATACTTCAAAGCGGTTTTACCTGGAATGAAACAAAAAAAAGATTCATGAGGGTTTAATTACTGAACAACTTACCAATGGTATGTATCTTCCGGGTTCGTTTAGATTTGAGATAATGCAAATATGATTCTGGCTTTTGTTTCGGAAAGGATTCGACGTTGGTTTATACGTATACTACCAAGAAATAGAATAAAAATTGAGGTAAGTCCTTATTTAAACCAAAGGACGTATAGTTTATAGACTCCAAAGCAAAGACTCGAATTATTCGGTGGTTTTTTGAATTTCAACATTCTTTCGTGGGGATACAATTCGAAGTTAAAAATTTCAAGAAACTTATTTTCTTCCAATAAATAGTAAGAAAAGGAATGACAAATATGAAAATAAGGGCCTCTGTTCGTAAAATTTGTGAAAAATGTCGATTGATCCGTAGGCGGGGACGAATTATAGTAATTTGTTCCAACCCGAGACATAAACAAAGACAAGGCTAATCTTTCTAAAGCAAAAAAGACTCTAGAAATCAAAAGTAACCGATGTACAGATGTACAAATAAATAAGTAAAAAAAAAATAAGGATACGTTTTGACATGAAATGGATATATCCATATATCTCTGACTTATATTTATGAGATGATAAAATATGGCAAAACCTATACCAAAAATTGGTTCACGTAGAAATAGACGTATTGGTTCACGTAAGAATGCGCGTAGAGTACCAAAGGGAGTTATTCATGTTCAAGCAAGTTTCAATAATACGATTGTGACTGTTACAGATGTGCGGGGTCGAGTAATTTCTTGGTCCTCCGCCGGGGCTTGTGGATTCAAGGGTACAAGAAGAGGTACACCATTTGCCGCTCAAACCGCAGCAGGAAATGCTATTAGGACAGTAGTGGATCAAGGTATGCAACGAGCAGAAGTCATGATAAAAGGCCCGGGTCTCGGAAGAGATGCGGCATTAAGAGCTATTCGTAGAAGTGGTATACTATTAAGTTTCATACGCGATGTAACCCCTATGCCACATAATGGCTGTAGGCCCCCTAAAAAAAGGCGTGTGTAAAAATAAACATTGAAGAGATTTCAAGAGAAATAAATAATTCAATGATTTGATCAAATAATATACTATGGTTCGAGAGAAAGTAACAGTATCTACTCGGACACTACAGTGGAAGTGTGTTGAATCAAGAGCAGACAGTAAGCGTCTTTATTATGGACGCTTTATTCTGGCCCCACTTATGAAAGGTCAAGCGGATACAATAGGAATTGCGATGCGAAGAGCTTTGCTCGGAGAAATAGAAGGAACATGTATCACACGCGCAAAATCTGAGAAAATACCACATGAATATTCTACCATAATAGGTATTCAAGAATCCGTACATGAAATTTTAATGAATTTGAAAGAAATTGTATTGAGAAGTAATCTATATGGAACTCGTAACGCGTCTATTTGTATCAAGGGTCCTGGATATGTAACTGCTCAAGACATTATCTTACCACCTTCTGTGGAAATCGTTGATAATACACAGCATATAGCTAACCTAACGGAACCAATTAATTTGTGTATTGAATTACAAATTGAGAGGAATCGCGGATATCGTATAAAAACGCCAAATAACTTTCAAGACGGAAGTTATCCTATAGATGCTGTATTCATGCCTGTTCGAAATGCGAATCATAGCATTCATTCTTATGTGAATGGGAATGAAAAACAGGAGATACTTTTTCTCGAAATATGGACAAATGGAAGTTTAACTCCTAAAGAAGCACTTCATGACGCCTCCCGGAATTTGATTGATTTATTTATTCCTTTTTTACATGCAGAAGAAGAAAACTTACAGTTAGAAAACAATCAACACAA